ATCTTTTCTTAGAAAATACATTATATTACCTTCATTAATAATAGCCAAAAATCTTTTCCGTATGTTATTCTTTCAATCTACCGAGTGGGACGAGGATTTTAAGGAATGGGATAGAGAAATGCATATTAAATGCACCTATAATGGTGTTCAATTATCAGAAACAGAATTTCCCCAAGATTGGTTAATAGACGGTATTCAGATAAAGATTCTATATCCTTTCTGTCTAAAACCTTGGAGAAAATCTAAGGCACGATCTAATCATAGAGATCTAATGAAAAAAAAAGAGAAAAAAACAAATTTTTGTTTTTTAACAGTCTGGGGAATGGAAGCGGAACTTCCCTTTGGTTCTCCCCGAAAACGACCTTTTTTTTTTGAACCTATTTATAAAGAACTACAAAAAATAAAAAAAAAGGTGAAAAATAAATTTTTACAAGTTCTAAAATCTTTCAATAAAAAAATAAAATCCTTTCTAAAAGTTAGAAAAGAAAAAACAAAAGGGGTCATCAAAATAGTTCGAGTTATCAAGCTAATAATGAAAAAACTGGAGAAAGCAAATACAATTTTATTATTTGAATTGAGGAAAGAAAAAGTATATGAACCGAACGAAAACAAAAAAGATTTAAAAAGAAATAATAAGATTATTCGCGAATCGTCCGTTCTAATTCGAACGATGAATTGGTTAAATTATTCACTAATAGAAAGAAGAATGAAAGATCTTTCTGATAAGACAATCAAAATAAGGAATCAAATTGAACGAACTGCAAAAGACAAGAAAAAAAAAGAAAGAGTTCTAATTTATGATAATAAAAGATCGGGATCGCAGAAACATATTTGGAAAATATTAAAAAGGAAAAATAGCCGATTAATGCGTAAATCACACTACTTTATCAAATCATTCATTGAAAAAATATACATAGATATTTTGCTATGTACCATTACCATTTCTAAGATCAATGCACAAATTTTCTTTGAATCAACAAAAAAGATCTTTAATAAATCCATTTACAACAATGAAATAAATCAAGAACAAGAAGGAATTGATGAAAAAAATCAAAATACAATGAATTTTGTTTTGACTCTAAAAAAATTGTTTTCAAATACTGATAATACTGAGAATAGTAATAAAAATTCCAATACTTATTGGAACTTATCTTCTCTGTCCCAAGCATATGTATTTTACAAAATATCACAAAACCAATTACTTAATAAGTATCAATTGGGGCCTGTGCTTCAATATCAAGGGAACTCCCCTTTTTTTAAGGATAATTTCAAAGACTATTGTATGATACACGGAATCTTGAATTCCAAATCAAGACATAAAAAAATTCATACATATGTAATGAACGAATGGAAAAATTGGTTAAAAGGTCATTATCAATACGATTTATCTCAAAAAAAAAGTTCTCGATTAGTACCTAAAGAATGGCGAAATAGAATAAATCAACGTCGTATGATTCAAAACAAGGAATCAATCCAATTGGATTTATATAAAAAATACCAATTAATTGATTCCATGAAAAAAAATGACTATGCAGCGAATTCATTTATGAGTCAAAAAGACAAATGGAAAAAACATTACAGATATGATCTTTTATCATCTAAATACATAAGCCTTCCTAATTTATACATTTCTGGATCAACATTAGAAATAAACGGGGACCAAGAAATTCCATATCATTTCAATATATCGAAACCTGAATCATTTTATGTATTGGTAAGTATACCTAGTAATTATTCTATAGAAAAAGGATATCTTATTGATAGGAATACAAATTTGGATAGAAAATATTTTGATTGTAGAATTCTCCATCTTTGTTTTATAAATAATATTGAGATCTGGGCCAATGCACATATTGGCATCAAGATTCAGAAAAAGACTAAGCCTGAAATTCATAATTTAAAAAAAATGGAAAAAAAAGATCTTTTTTATCCTACAATTCATCAAGAGATCAAACCATGCAATCTCTTTTTTGATTGCATGGGAATGAATAAAGAAAGGTTATATGATACCGCATCAAATCATGATACTATATCCAATCTAGAAACTTGGTTCTTCCCAGAATTTGTGCTACTTTTTGATGTATATAAGATTCAACCTTGGATCATCCCAATCAAATCACTCTTTTTTCATTTTTATAGAAATGAAAAAAGTAAAAATATTAACGTAAATCCAAAGAAATCATCTAAGAAAAAAAAATATCTTGAATTAGGAAATTCCAAGCAGGAAGAAAATGAACAACAGGTCCAAGGAAATCTTGTATCGAATCTACTAAAAAAAAAAAATAAAAATGAAATGGAACTAGATTTCTTTTTGAAAAAATATTTACTTTTTCAACTAAGATGGTCTAATCCCTTGAATAAAAAAATAATGAAAAATATCAGGATATATTGTCTCCTACTTAGACTGATAAATCCAAATGAAATTGCTATATCTTCGATTCAAAGAGGTGAAATAAATATAGATCAAATGCTAATTCAAAAGGACCTAGTTCTTGCAGAATTGATAAGAAAGGGAGTATTTATTATTGAACCAATTTGTCTATCTATACGAAGGGACGGAAAATATATTATATATCAAACTATGGATATTTCATTGGTCGATAATAAGAGGTACCAAACAAAGGAAAAATACACAAAAAAAAGATATATTGAGAAAGGGGGGTTTGAAAAATCCATTGCAGGACGCAGCAACATATTTTTGAGTGGAGACAAAAATCATTATGATTTACTTGTTCCTGAAAATATTCTATCTCCCAGACGTCGTAGAGAATTTCGAATTCGAATTTGTTTCAATTCCCGGAATTTGAATGTTGTGGATAGAAATCCAAGATTTTGCAATGAAAACAAAATAAGAAACTGTGGGCAATTTTTGAATAAGGACAAACATATTAATAATTTCATGAAATTCAAATTGTTTCTTTGGCCCAATTATCGATTAGAAGATATAGCTTGTATGAATCGCTATTGGTTTGATACCAATAACAGCAGTCGTTTCAGTATGGCAAGAATACATATGTATTCACAATTCAGAATGAATTCAATTCCAATGAAAAATGAAAAAATTTATAGTAGATTTCCTACATATCGTATAACATATTTGATAGATGAAAGCCGAAATATATACACTGTGTAACATTCTAATACATGATGCTGATTTCATAGTGTATATATTTTCACTAGGAAGAGCGGAATCCTTTTAAGTAAAAATAAATTGTTCTCTTTCGTGAATACATATATGTTTTGTATATTTGATCCAAATATACAAAACATAAACCACATAAATAAAAAACAAAGTAGTATATGAATGAAATCCAATTTTGATGTATACTAGATGAAAATAACTGGCATAATAAATATTATTATTTTTCCTGATCGGTAAAATTCACAGAAAAGAAAGATACAAATCTTAATTTATGGTCAAAAATTCATTCATCTCAGTTATTACACAAGAAGAAAAAGAAGAAAATAGTGGGTCTGTTGAATTTCAAGTATTCCATTTCACCAGTAAGATACGGAGACTTACTTCACATTTAGAATTGCACAAAAGAGATTTTTTATCGCAAAGGGGTCTACGAAGAATTCTGGGAAAACGTCAACGATTATTGACTTATTTGTCAAAGAAAAACAAAGTGCGTTATAAGAAATTAATGGATCAGTTAAATATTCGGGAACCAAAAACTCGTTAATTAAATTTTAATTTCTTATTTGATTTTCTTATTATTATCCTTGTTCTTTTTTCTTTTTTCATTGTTTTTTTATTAGTTCAGTTATTATTTTTTTTTTAGATTTTTCATTTTAAAAAATTCATGAAATAATGAATGAAGGAAAAAATTATGACTGTACCAGCTACAAGAAAAAATTTCATAATAGTCAATATGGGTCCTCACCACCCATCAATGCATGGTGTTCTTCGGCTGATCGTTACTCTGGATGGTGAAGATGTTATTGACTGTGAACCTATATTGGGCTATTTACACAGAGGGATGGAAAAAATAGCGGAGAACCGAACAATTATACAATATTTGCCTTATGTAACACGTTGGGATTATTTAGCTACTATGTTTACAGAAGCAATAACAGTAAATGCACCAGAACGATTGGAAAGTGTTCAAGTGCCTAAAAGGGCCAGTTATATCAGAGTTATTATGCTGGAGCTGAGCCGTATAGCCTCCCATTTGTTATGGCTTGGCCCTTTTATGGCCGATATCGGTGCACAGACTCCTTTTTTCTATATTTTAAGAGAGAGGGAATTAATATATGATCTATTCGAAGCCGCCACAGGTATGCGGATGATGCATAATTATTTCCGCATTGGAGGAGTAGCTGCGGATTTACCTTATGGCTGGATAGATAAATGTTTTGATTTCTGTGATTATTTTTTAACAGAAGTTGTTGAGTATCAAAAACTCATTACGCGAAATCCCATTTTTTTGGAACGAGTTGAAGGAGTGGGCATTATTGGTGGGGAGGAGACAATAAATTGGGGTTTATCAGGACCAATGTTACGAGCTTCTGGAATACAATGGGATCTTCGTAAAGTTGATCGTTATGAGTGTTACAATAAATTTGATTGGGAAGTCAAATGGCAAAAAGAAGGCGATACATTAGCTCGTTATTTAGTAAGAATCGGTGAAATGCAAGAATCCATAAAAATCATTCAACAGGCTCTAGAAGGAATTCCTGGAGGACCTTATGAGAATTTAGAAAATCGGCGTTTTCATAGGACAAAGAATTCCGAATGGAATAATTTTGAATATAGATTTATTACTAAAAAACTTTCACCCAATTTTGAATTGTTAAAACAAGAACTTTATGTAAGGGTAGAGGCCCCAAAAGGAGAATTAGGAATTTATTTAATAGGGGATAGTAGCGTTTTCCCCTGGAGATGGAAAATTCGTCCACCCGGTTTCATCAATTTGCAAATTCTTCCCCAGCTAGTTAAAAGAATGAAATTGGCTGATATCATGACGATACTAGGTAGTATAGATATCATTATGGGAGAAGTTGATCGTTGAAATGATAATTGATACGACAGAAGTACAAACTATTAATTCTTTTTATAGATTAGAATCCTTAAAAGAAGTCTATGGACTCATATGGATTTTTATCCCCATTTTAACCCTTGTCTTAGGAATCACAATGGGGGTATTAGTCATTGTGTGGTTAGAAAGAAAAATATCTGCAGCAATACAACAACGTATTGGACCTGAATATGCCGGCCCATTAGGAATTCTTCAAGCTTTAGCGGATGGGACCAAACTACTTTTGAAGGAGGATCTTCTTCCATCTAGAGGTAATATTCGTTTATTTAGGGTCGGACCTTCTATAGGGTTTATATCAATTCTACTAAGTTATTTAGTAATTCCTTTTGGATATCACCTTGTTTTAGCTGATCTCAGTATAGGTGTTTTTTTATGGATTGCCTTTTCAAGTATTGTCCCCATTGGTCTTCTTATGTCAGGATATGGATCAAATAATAAGTATTCCTTTTCAGGCGGTCTACGAGCTGCAGCTCAATCGATTAGTTATGAAATACCATTAACTCTATGTGTGTTAGCAATATCTCTACGTGCGATTCGTTGGAACATGAACTTTTTTTTATCTCTTTTCTAGAAAAGAGAAAAGAAATGAATTGAAATTTCAATACAATATAAATCTAATTCAATATGTAAATATAAATATTAAATAAAGAAACTTTATACTTACTTTATAAAGTATAAAGTAAGTGAAGATAAAGAAATTGAATGTCTTGAATAAATATCTTCATCTTTTTTATTAAACATTTTAGTTCGATGAGTTAAACCAGATAGTTATATGAGTGAAACAAAACTGCTCCTCAATTTGCAGTAAAACAATAAAAATCTCATTCCCTAGGTACAAGAAGAAATTTGAAGTAAACATAAGTTGTTTACCCCAAGATTGAGATTATTTTAATAGTCGTCATATCTTGAAGCGGATGCAAAAGGTCAACTGTATTTATTACTATACTGGGGATCAATCAAAAAGAAGTGGGCAGTTAGGAACACCAAAGTACGCAAAGGATGCGTAATGGAAATAATGTAAGGTATCAAAAAAAGGGATTTTTGCATAAAACTTTGCATAAAACGAATCATAATAAGGGCTTGAAGTTGGTAGAAACGATCAAGCAGTACTTCCCCACGATTCCGATCTAGAGTATGCTACTATTCGCTTATTAAATAAATGACTATCAAGAACGAATTAATCCTTTATTTTATTTCCTTTTTTTTTAGTTTTCAAAAAGAAGAACAGGAACAAGACAAATAGAATGCAATACGATAATAGAATAAAAAAGAATAAAACGGGAATAATAAGAAAATATTTATTTCTTCATACATATGCATATGGGAATTCTTATCATGATTCATTAACTAATGCCAATTCTTTATATTTATGAATATAACGAGTATTTGATTGAAGGATTAAGTTATTGCTGAACAAAGATAAATTTTGATTATTTTAATGATCATATCATTATAAGGGATGAGATCAATTCGGAAGTGCTTTTTTTTATTATAGCAGACAGAATTTTATTGGTCGAATTGAGGACTCTCCAACCTCCAATTTATCTTTACATTGTATTTACCTAAGGTCCAAGGAGAGCAATAATACTGAACCAGCCTTACCTTACATTTCTTTGTGGCCATAGAGGAGCCGTATGAAGCTTAGGTTTCATGTACGGTTTTGGAATAGCGATGGGAGCAGTGATGTTATCATCGACTATAATTATCTAACAGTTCAAGTACAGTTGATATAATTGAGGCACAGTCCAAATATGGTTTTGGGGGATGGAATCTGTGGCGTCAGCCCATAGGGTTTCTAGTTTTTCTAATGTCTTCTCTAGCAGAATGTGAAAGATTACCCTTTGATTTACCAGAAGCAGAAGAGGAATTAGTAGCAGGTTATCAAACCGAATATTCAGGTATAAAATACGGGTTCTTTTATCTTGCTTCTTACCTAAATCTATTAGTTTCTTCATTATTTGTAACAGTTCTTTACTTAGGTGGGTGGAATTTTTCTATTCCGTACATATCTCTTACTGAACTTTTTGGAATAAATAAAATGTTTAGAGTCTTTGTAATAGCAATTAGTATCTTTATTACATTAGCTAAAGCTTATTTGTTTCTGTTCATTCCTATCACAACAAGATGGACTTTACCTAGGATGAGAATGGATCAATTATTAAATCTTGGATGGAAATTTCTTTTACCTATTTCTCTAGGTAATCTATTATTGACAACCTCTTTTCAACTCGTTTCACTATAAACTATTCACTAGAAACTATAAATAAAAATAAGAAATTAAGAGAAAACAATAATGAATATTATATATTCATAACTTATCTCAACCAAGAGAAAGAAACATAAATTTTATTCACGGATATCTATAATATGTTACCTATGGTTACTGGGTTCATGAATTATGGCAAACAAACAATACGAGCCGCAAGGTACATTGGACAAAGTTTCATAATTACCTTATCCCATACAAATCGTTTACCTGTAACTATTCAATATCCTTATGAAAAATCAATCACATCAGAGCGTTTTCGTGGTCGAATCCACTTTGAATTTGATAAATGTATTGCTTGTGAAGTATGCGTTCGCGTATGTCCAATAGACCTTCCCATTGTTGATTGGAAATTTGAAAAAGATATTAAGAAAAAACAATTGCTTCATTATAGTATTGATTTTGGTGTCTGTATATTTTGCGGTAACTGTGTCGAGTATTGTCCAACAAACTGTTTATCGATGACTGAAGAATATGAGCTTTCCACTTATGATCGTCACGAATTGAATTATAATCAAATTTCTTTAGGTCGGTTACCCATTTCAATAATTGGAGATTACACAATTCAAACAGTTATGGATTCAAAAAATAAAATGAAAAAATAAAAACCCGTTCAAGAACGATTACCAATTACTAAGATTTGGTTTGGAATAAAGTAGGATTAGCCAAATAACTTTATTTTCTCTATCTAATGATATTCCTTTTTTTTCATTCAATTAGGAAGGTATCATATAAAAAAAGAGTTCCTTTCCTGGACCCTTAGTAAGGTCATGAAATATTTCGACTTATTTATTTATCTTTTATTTCATAATGGATTTACCTGGACCAATACATGATATTATTGTAGTATTTCTGGGATCAGTTCTTATATTAGGAGGTCTGGGAGTAGTATTACTTACCAATCCCATTGATTCTGCCTTTTCATTGGGATTGGTTCTTGTTTGTATATCCTTATTATATATTTCATTGAATTCCTATTTTGTAGCTGCCGCACAGTTCCTTATTTATGTGGGAGCCATAAATGTATTAATCATATTTGCTGTGATGTTCATGAACGGTTCAGAATATTCCAATGATTCCTATTTGTGGACCATTGGAGATAGGATCACTTCACTGGTTTGTACAAGTATTTTTTTTTCATTAATGACTACTATCCCAGATACGTCATGGTCCGGAATTTTTCGGACTACAAGATCAAATCAGATTATAGAACAGGACTTAATGAGTAACGTTCAACAAATTGGGATTCATTTATCCACAGATTTTTATCTTCCTTTTGAACTCATTTCTATAATTCTTTTAGTTTCTTTGATAGGTGCAATTACTATGGCTCGTCAATAATCTAATATTAATATAATAAGAAATAAGAACTTCCTTTTTTATAATTAAAGAATGAAAATGGATTTAATCTATTTTATTTCAATCTACTGTGAATATCTTATTTTGTTCTGTAATTCTTCTATTCTACTAGTCAACTGAATCGGTTTAATTTTTGTTCATATTGAAATGAATCGAGATAGATGAGGAATTTAACAATGATGTTAGAACATGTACTTTTTATAAGTGTTTATTTATTTTCTATCGGTATCTACGGACTGATCACAAGCCGAAGCATGGTTAGAGCACTTATGTGTCTTGAGCTTATACTGAATTCGGTTAATATAAATCTCGTCACATTTTCCGATATATTTGATAGTCGGCAATTAAAAGGAGAAATTTTCTCAATCTTTGTTATAGCCATAGCGGCTGCTGAAGCAGCTATTGGGCTAGCTATTGTTTCGTCGATCCATCGTAACAGAAAATCAACTCGTATCAATCAATCGAATTTGCTGAATAATTAGTCATAATTCTTCTATTTTCACATAGAAATCAAAACATAAGACTTTTAGAATATTCTAAATAGAATCTAATAGAATTAGAATTCAATATAATAGAATATTCTATTATTTTCTTATTTATTTTATTTCTTCTCTTTTTCATATATATTTCTGATTTAGAGTTAATAACCTATTCTATCACTAACCTAATAACAAACGTATTCATCTGATATATAATATATCATCATATCCTTAATTCTATTTCTATATATCTATATACTAGAATCTTTCTATATTTATATGTATATATGTATATGAATATATATATTAGTATAGTACATTATATGAATAGGATTACTTAGAATCCCTAGAATTCTACTAAATTCTCAATTGATATTTTCAATTCTATAAAATTGAATTAAATTAAGACAAAAATATAGAAATTCTCTAAATTAAATAAAAATTCAGATCTTATATATTAATAGAAATATAAAAATATAGTAAAATAACCATGAATTGAATTCGTAAACTCCTATTTCATGGTTATTGAAATGGAAATCAAAGTATCTTGGCCCTTTCTCATAAACAGATTAGAAAATCTATTGATTCTTAAAATTTTTATAAATCATCGATTCGTCTGGTGTCTACAATAGAAAATGTATGATTTATTTCATTTTATGATTTTATTTTACCAGATCGAAAATATTTTGTGTTCAAAACTGGAATTTATAGACCCAATGTCACATTCAGTAAAGATTTATGATACATGTATAGGATGTACCCAATGTGTTCGAGCTTGCCCCACGGATGTATTGGAAATGATACCTTGGGACGGATGTAAAGCTAAGCAAATTGCTTCTGCGCCAAGAACCGAGGATTGTGTAGGTTGTAAGAGATGTGAATCCGCTTGTCCAACGGATTTTTTGAGTGTCCGTGTTTATTTATGGCATGAAACAACTCGCAGCATGGGTCTTTCTTATTGATATGTGACTTGATATGTGACAAAAAACTCCACTTGAATCGTTTGATTCCTCTTTACCGACAAAAGCCCGTACTCGAGAAAAGAAAATATATTATCCTTCTCCCGAGCACGGGCTTTTCTGGTCTAATTTTATCTTGTCTTTATCACGAGTTATTTTCCTTGGTTAACAATACTTCTTGTTTTGCCCATATTCGCAGGTTCTTCAATTGTCTTTTTCCCTCATAGGGGAAATAAGGTGTATAGGTGGTATACTCTATGTATATGTATCCTAGAGCTCCTTCTAATGACCTATGTATTTTGTTATCATTTCCGATTGGACGATCCATTAACCCAATTGAAGGAGGATTTTCAATGGATCAATCTTTTTGATTTTCACTGGAGACTGGGAACCGATGGACTTTCCATAGGACCCATTTTACTGACAGGATTTATCACTACTTTAGCTACTTTAGCAGCTTGGCCAGTTACTCGAAATCCGCGATTTTTCTATTTCTTGATGTTAGCAATGTATAGTGGCCAAATAGGATCATTTTCTTCTCGAGACCTTTTACTTTTTTTCATCATGTGGGAATTAGAATTAATTCCTGTTTACTTACTTTTATCCATGTGGGGAGGAAAAAAACGCCTGTACTCGGCTACAAAGTTTATTTTGTGCACTGCCGGAGGTTCCATTTTTCTCTTAATAGGAGTTCTAGGTATGGGTTTATATGGTTCCAATGAACCAACATTAGATTTAGAAAAATTAGCTAATCAATCATATCCTGCAGCATTGGAAATAATACTCTATTTTGGTTTTCTTATTGCTTATGCTGTCAAATCGCCGATGATACCCCTACATACATGGTTACCAGATACCCACGGGGAAGCACATTATAGTACATGTATGCTTTTAGCTGGAATCTTATTAAAGATGGGAGCATATGGATTGATTCGGATCAATATGGAATTATTAGCTCACGCTCATTCTATAGTATCTCCCTGGTTGGTGATAGTAGGAATAATACAAATCATTTATGCAGCTTCAACCTCTCTCGGTCAACGCAATTTAAAAAAACGTATTGCCTATTCTTCCGTATCTCACATGGGTTTCATAATTATAGGAATTGGTTCTATAACTGGCATGGGACTTAATGGAGCCATTTTACAAATACTCTCTCATGGATTGATTGGTGCTGCACTTTTTTTCTTAGCAGGAACAAGTTGTGATAGAATACGTTTTGTTTATCTCGAAGAGATGGGGGGGATATCTATCCCAATGCCAAAAATATTTACCATGTTTAGTAGTTTCTCGATGGCTTCTCTTGCATTGCCAGGAATGAGTGGTTTTGTTGCAGAATTCTTAGTATTTTTTGGAATAATTACCAGCCCAAAATATCTTTTCATGCCAAAAATGTTAATTACTTTTGTAATGGCAATTGGAATGATATTAACTCCTATTTTTTTATTATCTATGTTACGTCAGATTTTCTATGGATACAAGCTATTCAATATTCCAAACTCAAATTTTTTTGATTCTGGACCACGAGAACTATTTGTTTCGATCTGTATCTTTCTACCTGTAATAGGAATTGGTATTTATCCTGATTTCGTTCTTCCGTTATCGGTTGACAAGGTACAAGTTCTATTATCTAATTATTTTTATAGATACTAATTCTTTTTTTAGATTCAATAATAAATGAAAATGAAATAATTTTCATTAATTGGAAAGAAAGTCTTAGAATTCTTTGACTTTCATATTTTAACGATTTTTCGTTGTACAATGAAAAAAAAGGAAGGGTTAATTAGAATTGTAATGAGATACATCTAAAGTTTTTGAGAACCATTTGAATAATTCCTCTATTTAAACGGTTCTCAAAAACTCGCACAAATGTTCATTGTGTATCAGACGATTTTTTTATGTATTCTTCGTGTAGTTTATTTTATTCAATTAGATATTCATTGGAATGAACCATAACTATGGAACCCGATTCCTAATAGATTGATCCCAAAATAGCATATCCAAATTAGGATAAATCCTATAGAAGCTACAAATGCCGAATTCGTGCCTTGGTCTTGCAATTTTGGATTTGTTCTAGTATGTAAATAAATTGCAAATATGGTCCAAGTAATAAATGCCCAAGTTTCCTTAGGGTCCCAATTCCAATAAGAACCCCATGCTTCATTAGCCCATACTGCTCCAGAAAGAATACCTATGGTTAAAAAGGTAAACCCTAAACTAATGACACGATAACTCCAATAATCCAAACGCTGAATTAATTGATATTTGTAAAAATTTGGAAATGAGAGGAAAGAAGTCTTTTTTAATACACTTCCTTTTTCGTTCAAATATTCCATATCACCAAAGAAAAACGACTTCCTTAAACTGAAAAAATTCTTGTTTTTCAAAAAACAATCGATTCTTTTTTGAAATGTAATCACTATAAGAGCAACTGATAATAATGATCCACATAAAAGAGCTGCATAGCTCAATAGCATCATACTGACATGCATCATTAACCACTGAGATTGTAGAGCAGGTACTAATATTGCGGGTTGATGCATTTCAGTTGAAAGACCTGACGTGGCGAAACCTTGGGTAAAAATGGCACTTGGTGCAGTTATTGCGCTTAAATCATTTTTATGATTCCCAAGATACGGAATCATATGAATAATGGATAAACTCCATGAAAGGAAGATTAATGATTCGTATAAATTACTTAAGGGAAAATGTCCCGAAGAAATCCAACGAATAACTAAAAACCCTGTTATAGAGAAAAAAGTAGCTATCATCCCTTTTTCTGACGAATTACGTAATCCTTCGATTTCGTAGACTAATAAGTTCATCAAACGAATCATAATCACAATTGATATGATCGAAAAGGAAATATGAGTTAATATATGTTCTAAGGTCACAAATATCATAAAGAAGAGTCCCTTTTAAATAATTGAAATCGGGGAGGGGATTAAATAGAATATAAAATAAAATATTTTATATTCTATTAGATCTATTGTGTCTATATTATTAATATTTATAGAATATTTATGCCGCCACTCGGACTCGAACCGAGATGCTCTAGCACTGCTTCCTAAGAGCAGCGTGTCTACCAATTTCACCATGGCGGCTTACCCTAAATAATAATAGGAAATTCATGTTGAATTGTCGATATTCAATAGAGTTTAGGAAACAATGAAGAAAGATGCATTTCCATTCATATGGAAATGTTCAATATCAATAATATTGAATTAGTATCTTCGTAAGTTCAGTTTTCATAATCAACTTTTACGTACTAGAAACCTAGCTCTTGTTTATCCAAAAAAGTCAGAACTCAATAGTTTCGTTCTCGGTCGGGGTATAAAATTCCTAATTTTTTTCTAATGATTTCGAGACCCAACACCTTAGTCTAAAGTATAATGAAATATTCAGATTCTTTATTGTCTATCGTAATTGTGCTTTTCTATTTCGAAAAGCACAATTCATAGGAAAGAAAAAAACATCTTACGAATTCAATATCAATCAATATAAATCTCAATAAATAGAATAAAATAAATAAAATAGAATATAATAGAAATATAGAAAGACTATAAAAAATAGAAAAAAATGATAAAAAAAAAGAAAATACACAATACTGAGTACTTTGAATTCAGTAGACAGAAAGATTCTTATTTTTCATATTACTTAGCTCTAACTAATATGGAGAAGTGAAATACAAAGAAAATACACAATACATTAGTAAAATTGAATCATTTGTCTTCCAATTTAAAAATTGGAAATTTGGAAGTTCTTTGAAACTTGTCAATTAAGATTTTTCCAAGACTTTTTTTTGTCGTACAAAAAAACTTTTTGACTGTCCGGTGGAAACAGATTTAGCTAAAGAAAAAGCTTTTACTGCCTCTAAAGATCCTTTTTTTTTCCAAAGATTTCTACGAATATGCTTTTTTGACATAGAAGTACGTTTTTTTGGAACTGCCATTAAAAAGGTAGGTGACTCATTTTTATCGTTGTATGTGAAAGACATATATTGTTTAGAATAAATTACTCTTTATTAGTCATTACCTATACTTAATACTTAATTCCATTAATTTACCTCAAGAATATCATAACATACAAATAGAAGAAAAAAGAATAAAAGAAAAAGAAAATCAATAATAAAAGAAAAAGATTCTATTTTAATAGACAAATAGATTTTTATTTTCTATCTTCATTCTGATATTTGCATAATGTAATAATTACATACGTATTGTATATTTTTTTTTTTTTAAGGAATATATACAAAAAGAATATACAAAAAAAGTAATGTAATTCAAATATTATTGAATATAGATTCATATAGAATCGAAAATATAATATAAGAGTCATATATACAATATTACAAATAGGAATATTTCATATTAAGAATAGTAATAGAAAATATTTATCTAATTTATCTAAATAGTAAAATAAAATAGTAAAGTAATAAAGTAAATAGTATATAAATATATACTATATACTATAATAATATATTACGAAGAAAATATAATATGAATAAAAATATATTTAAAAAGTATACAAAGTATATATAAATATATAGAAATATATAATATAGAATAGAAATTACATAATTTTACATTTTACATAATTAGAATATAATGTAAAGGGAAAATCCAATTATTAAAAATCTCATATGATGTCATATTCTTTCAAAAATATATTTCTTTTATAGAGTTTGAAGTTAGAGGTTCATTAATAACTAAGTAAGAAACTTGACTAATTATTTGATCATATTCTTTGATATTTGACCAACCAATTGCAACTTTTATTTCAAATATTTGAGAAAACAAAAAGTCATAATTCAAATATTTGTATTTTTGTATTTGATCTTTTTCATATTTTTTTTTTTCTTATTGTTTTGTTCTTTTCGAGAGAGATCATAATTGGTGAATCGGAAACAATTCTAAGAAAAAAGAACAATTTGTTTTCTTATGGAATATACATATAAATATGCATGGATAATACCCCTTTTTCCGCTCCCAGTTACTATGTCAATAGGATTTGGACTTCTACTTATTCCGACAGCAACAAAAGATCTTCGTCGTATGTGGGCTTTCCTAAGTGTTTTACTACTAAGTATAGCTATGTGGTTTTCGGCCAATCTGTCTATTCAGCAAATAAATGGAAGTTTGACCTATCAATATCTATGGTCTTGGACCATCAATAATGATTTTTTATTAGAGTTCGGACACTTGATCGATCCACTTACTTCTATTATGTCAATACTAATTACTACTGTTGGAATCATGGTTTTTATTTATAGTGACAATTATATGTCTCACGACCAAGGATATTTGAGATTTTTTGCTCATATGAGTTTTTCCAATGCTTCAATGTTGGGATTAGTTACTAGTTCCAATTTGATACAAATTTATATTTTTTGGGAACTAGTGGGAATGTGTTCCTATTTATTGATAGGCTTTTGGTTCACACGACCCATTGCAGCAAGTGCTTGTCAAAAAGCTTTTGTAACTAATCGTATAGGAGATTTTGGTTTATTATTAGGAACCTTAGGATTTTATTGGATAACTGGTAGTTTCGAATTTCGCGATTTGTTCCAAATAGTGAATACCTTGATCCAGAATAATGGGGTCAATTCTTTATTTGCTACTTTATGTGCCTTTTTATTATTTGTCGGTGCAGTTGCTAAATCCGCACAATTTCCCCTTCACGTATGGTTACCTGACGCCATGGAAGGTCCCACTCCTATTTCGGCTCTTATACACGCTGCTACTATGGTAGCAGCAGGAATTTTTCTTGTAGCTCGGCTTCTTCCTCTTTTCATAGTTATACCTTACATAATGAATCTCATTTGTTTAGTAGGTATAATAACAGTACTTTTAGGAGCTACTTTAGCTCTTGCCCAAAGAGACATTAAAAGAAGTTTAGCTTATTCTACAATGTCTCAATTGGGTTATATTATGTTAGCTCTAGGTATAGGTTCTTATCGAGCTGCTTTATTCCATTTGATCACCCATGCCTATTCTAAAGCTTTATTGTTTTTGGGATCCGGATCCATTATTCATTCAATGGAACCTATTGTTGGATATTCACCAGAGAAAAGTCAGAATATGGTTCTTATGGGAGGTTTAACAAAATATGTTCCAATTACAAAAACTACTTTTTTTTTAGGTACACTTTCTCTTTGTGGTATTCCGCCTCTTGCTTGTTTTTGGTCCAAAGATGAAATTCTTCACGATAGTTGGTTGTACTCACCAATTTTCGCACTAATAGCTTGGTTCACAACAGGATTAACCGCATTTTATATGTTTAGGATGTACTTACTTACCTTTGATGGGTATTTGCGCATTCATTTTCAAGATTATAGTAGTCTTAGTAGTACAAAAAATAGTTCGTTTTATTCAATATCTCTATGGGGAAAAGGGACACTTAAGAAAGTCAATAGGAATTTCTTTTTTTCAAACATGAATAAGAATAAGGTTTGTTTTTTTTCAAAAGATATATATAAAATTGACAAGAATGTAAGAAGTAAGATACGAGACTTTAGTACTTACTTTAGAAATAGGTACACTTATATGTATCCTCACGAATCGAGCAATACTATGTTATTTCCTCTCCTTGTATTAGTACTATTTACTTTGTTCATTGGATCAATAGGAATTTCTTTTAAGGGAGGAGCAATCTATTTGGATATATTATCGAAATGGCTAACTCCATCGACAACCCTTTTTCATCAAAAATTGAATTCTTCTGAGGATTGGTATGGATTTTTGTCAAATGCTTTTTTTTCAGTAAGTATAGCTCTTTTCGGACTATTGATAGCATCTATTTTTTATGGATCTATTTATTCATCTTTCAAAAATTTGAGCTTAATTAATTTATTTTTAAAAAGAGGTCCTAAAAGAATTATTCTGGACAAAATAAAAGGCGTGATATACAATTGGTCATATAATCGTGGTTATATAGATATTTTTTATACTGGAATTTTCACCATGAGTATAAGAGGGTTAGCCGAGCTAACTCAGTTTTTTGATCAATATATAATTGATGGAATTCTAAATGGAATTGGTGTTGCAAGTTTCTTTATGGGCGAAGGGATAAAATATATAGGAGGTGGGCGAATCTCATCTTATCTATTCTTGTATTTTTCTTATGTGTCAATCTTTTTATTCATATTCATTCTTTTCTTTTTCTCTTCTTTCAGTCTTCCCAATTCCCAATTCTCTTGATGGGTCTCCAGATCAGAATCCTTCGTAAACCGGGCTATCTTGATAGCGTGCCTCTTTAAAGTGAAATTCATCCTTTGTTTTTTCCTTTTCATTCACTCGGATCTCTTCCGTTTCATCTATTTTGTCCAGATCCTCCTCTTGTTCCTGTTTAGTCTCCTTCATTTCGGAAGTTGTTTCTACATCGCTTTCCTCCTTT